TTTACATAAGAGATGTCATTTATAGTCTATCTCTTTCTATATATGGAAAGTCAAGAAATTCTCATCGAAACATCGAGAAATTGTGCATATAGAAAACTCTAAAGAAAGAAAAAAAGGAGACCCATGCCATGATTTTCAAATCTTTTCTACCTTTTCTACTTAGTAGTCTAAGTTTCTCGATGAGGATAATTAATTCGGTCGTTGTGGTCGGACTCTATTATGGATTTCTGACCACATTCTCCATAGGTCCCTCTTAGATCTTCTTTCTCCAATCTTGGATTAGGGAAGAAGGAGATATTCGCGACTACTGGCGGTTTCATTATGGGGCAGCTCATGATCTTCATATCGATCTATTATCCACCTCTGCATCTATTCTTTCTTAGCTAAACGGGTGGAAGATCCATCCAATTTGGTTATCTCATGGACTCGAAAAGCGGATCTGAATGTGACTGAAATGCACGATCTTCACAGGTATCACTTTTCACGATACCTAAAAGATGGAATAGCGATTTTCGAACCATTTCCTATACGAGAATGGTTTCCATTACTTTGAGAAATGGATTCTATATCAAACTATAGCTATTGCATTAAAGAAGAAAAGAAACTAATAGAAGTCGAAGACGCGGAATGGTAGTGAATAGAGAGAAAGATTCTTCTGATTTTCTTGTTCCTGAAAATATTCTATCTATCTCCTAGACGCCGTAGAGAATTGAGAATTTTCATGTCTTTCAATTCTCGTACTCGTAATTGGAAAGTTACGGAAGGAGGTCCATCATTTTGCAATGAAAACAACATAAAAAACTCTGGACAATTTCGAAATCAGGCCAAGCGTCTTAATACATATGCAAAAAAATTCATTATTGGCCCACCATTGATTAGAAGATTTAGCTTGTATGAATCGCTATTGGTTTGATACGAATAATGGCAGTCGTTTCAGTATGTTAAGGATACAGATGTATCCACAATTCATTTAGAGTTACTTAATAGCCTATTTCTTATACCATATCTCTATCCCGTGAAATTCTCGAGCCGAAAGATGGATGCATATGCTGTGTTTCATTTTGCTAAACGATATCAATTAAATGGTGTATCAATTCCATAAATTGGATATAGCAATAAATAAATCAGCAAAATTCTTTTATTTTAGATAGAAGAAATGTTTCTTCTATCTAAAATAAAAGAATGTACCCTTCTATCCAAATCCAATTTGCATCGATAAAATAAATCCAAATTCCAGTAGTAGATGAATAATTGCAAATTTTTGTGTGTACGAGATTAGAATAACTTCAAAATAACTGACATAATTTTGTATTTTTCCTGATCAGAAAAATACATGAAAAAGAAAGGAGGTAGAAAAATTTTGGGATTTATGGTTAAAGAAGAAAAAGAAGAAAACAGGGGTTCAGTTGAATTTCAAGTATTCAGTTTCACCAATAAGATACGGAGACTTGCTTCACATTTGGAATTACACAAAAAAGATTTTTCATCGGAAAGAGGTCTACGAAGACTTTTGGGAAAACGTCAACGTTTGCTGGCTTATTTGGCAAAGAAAAATAGAGTACGTTATAAGAAATTAATCAGTCAGTTGGATATTCGGGAGAAGTAATTTAATCGTTCGAATTTGTTTCTTATTTTATTAGTAGTCTTATAGTAGTCTTAGATTTTTCATTTTGATGAGCCTCGTTTTGAGGAATTCATGGAATAATCCATTTTCATGGAATAATGAATTAAGGAAGAAAGGATATGAGTCTACCGCTTACAAGAAAAGATCTCATGATAGTCAATATGGGCCCTCAGCACCCATCAATGCATGGTGTTCTTCGACTGATCGTTACTCTCGATGGTGAAGATGTTATTGATTGTGAACCCATATTAGGCTATTTACACAGAGGAATGGAAAAAATCGCGGAAAACCGAACTATTATACAAGGGGGAGAGATGGGGGAAGAAGATAGGAAGGGGAATAAGGGGGCTCTTTAGGCAGGAGACGGGGGAATTCCTTAAGTTAAGAAAGAAAAAAGAATAAGAACACGGATACATAACATAAAAAAAAGAATAAATAAGACGATATTCGCCCTCCCCCTACATATTTAATTTCTTCTCCTATACAAAAACCAGCAAGACCTACTCCATTGGTAATTCCATCAATGACACCCTTATCGAAAAACTGCGTTAGTTCAGTTAATCCTCTTATACCCAGGGTAAAGACCCTAGTATAGAAAATATCTATATAACCACGATTATATGACCAACTGTATATCTTTTTTTTTACTTGATCCGAAAAAAACTTTTTCGGACTCTCTTTTACAAGAGAATTTATTAAATCCAAATTCTGAAAAAAGGAATAAGCGGATCCATAGAAGATATATGCTATGGATAGACCAAACATAGCTAGACTTACAGAAGAAATTGCATTAGTGATAAATTCATATGAATTTATGGAAGAATTAGAACTTTCCTGGAAAAAGTTTATTGAGGGAGTTAACCACTTTGATAATATGGTTAACTCCGCTATTCCATTATCCATTACTCCATTATCAAAATGGATTCCTATGGATCCAATGAACAAAGTAAAAAGCAGTAATATAAAAAGAGGGAATAGCATAGTATTTCCCGTTTCATGAGGATAGACAAAAGTGTTTTTAGCCCCAAAGGAAGTACTAAAGGACCCTATCCTATTTCTTGTATTACCATGAATTTTGGATATATTTTGTGAAAAAAAAGAAACTCCACTCTTCGTTGTTGATAAAATGAAATCTCTATTCACTCCTTTGGGTATCCTTTTTCCCCATAAGGATATTGAATACAACGAACCCTCTTTAGTGCTACTGTAATTTTGAAAATGAACACGCAGGTACCCATCAAAAGTAAGTAAATATATCCGAAACATATAAAACGCAGTTAATCCTGCAGTAAAAGAGGCTATTATTCCAAAAAAGGGTGAATACAACCAACTATTACTAAGGATTTCATCTTTGGACCAGAAGCAAGCAAGAGGTGGAATACCACAAAGAGAAAGCGTACCCCATAAAAAAGTAGTTCTTGTAATTGGAACGTATTTTCTTAAACCACCCATAAGAACCATATTCTGACTTTTATCTGGTGAATATCCAACAAGAGGTTCCATTGAATGAATAATGGATCCGGATCCCAAGAACAATAAAGCTTTCGAATAAGCATGAGTGATCAAATGGAATAAAGCAGCTTGATAAGAACCTATACCTAGAGCTAACATCATATAACCCAATTGAGACATTGTAGAATAGGCTAAGCTTCTTTTAATATCTCTCTGAGCAAGAGCTAAAGTAGCTCCTAAGAAGAGTGTTATTGTACCTACTAAAGAAATGAAACTCATTATTAAAGGTAGGGATATGAAAAGAGGAAGAAGTCGAGCTAGAAGAAAAATCCCCGCAGCAACCATAGTTGCTGCGTGTATAAGAGCCGAAATGGGAGTGGGTCCTTCCATAGCATCGGGTAACCATACGTGAAGAGGGAATTGTGCAGATTTCGCAACTGCACCAAGGAATAATAAAAAAGCACACAAAGTAGTAAGTAAGGAATTAATCCCATTATTAGGAATCCAGTTATTAGCTATTTTGAACAAATCCCGAAACTCTAAACTACCTGTTATCCAAAAAAAACCTAAAATTCCTAATAACAGACCAAAATCCCCTACACGATTAGTTACAAAAGCTTTTTGACAAGCACTCGCTGCAATTGGCCGTGTAAACCAAAAGCCTATCAATAAATAGGAACACATTCCCACAAGTTCCCAAAAAAAATAAATTTGTATCAAATTGGAACTAGTAACCAATCCCAACATGGAAGTATTGAAAAAACTTATATAAACAAAAAATCTCAAATATCCTTCATCGTGAGACATATAATCGTCACTATAAATAAGAACGAGGATTCCTACAGTAGTAATTAGTATTAACATAATAGAAGTAAGCGGGTCGATCAAGTATCCAAATTCTAAGGAAAAATCATTATTGACGGTCCAAGACCATAGATATTGATAGATAGAACTTCCATTTATTTGTTGAATAGATAGGTGAACTGAGAATACCATAGCTATACTTAAGAGTAAAACACAAGGAAAAGCCCATATGCGACGAAGATTTTTTGTTGCTGTCGGAATAAGAAAAAGTCCAAATCCCATTGACATAATAACTGGAAGTGGGAGAAGAGGGATTACCCAGGCATATTGATATGTATGTTCCATAAGAAAAGAAATAGCAATTTTGAGTTGAAATTTATAGTTCAATTTTTCTATAAAATTGTTTCCGATTCACCAAACCTATTCTTATCTCTTTCTGAAGGAATTAAAAAAACAAAATAAGAATAAGAAAAAATACTGGAATTCTGAATTTTTCCAAATTTGTCTCATTAAAATATTCCAAAATTCAGAATGGGTTTAGTTGCTTAAATTCAAAAAGTGAACCAAAGAATTTCGTTATCTAGTTATTAACTAAAAAAAGATATTTATTAAAATACAAAAAAAGATTGAATCATTTTACTTTCTATTCATTTTTGTATGTCTTTCTGTTAAAATGAAATAGCTCTCTTTTTTCGTAACTGATTGATTGAATTCCAAAGAAAACCTATATTTATAGGAAATTCTCGAATATTCCTTACTTCATATAAAATGGAAATCCTAATGACTAGAATTATCTAAGTTTTAGAATTTCTTGTTTAAGAGACTAAGTATTTTTTTTTTTTATTTTGATTGGAATTCAATTATGGAATACCGTTCTGAACTTAATTAACTATTTGAATTTGACCTTTTTTTTATCTCCCCTTCTTATATGAGGGGTTATCTCCCCATACCATATATTTATATATGGAGTATATTTGATATATAAATTGATTTAAATAGAAAACCTTAAAAAACTCTTGTCTTATCCACATTAGACAAAATGAACTAAAAAAGAATTTAGAATTTCAGTATCTTTCAGTATCTAAGTATAAATACTAAGAAAAAACAGAAAGAAGGATTGATTTGCGGCAATAGATGTCTTTCACATACAACTAGAAAAAAGTAATCCCCTTTTTGAATGGCAGTTCCAAAAAAACGTACTTCGATGTCAAAAAAGCGTATTCGTAAAAATCTTTGGAAGAAAAAGACTTATTTTTCCATAGTACAATCTTATTCTTTAGCAAAATCAAGATCATTTTCCAGCGGCAGCGAGCATCCAAAACCAAAGGGTTTTTCTGGGCAACAAACAAACAAATAATCTGGTTTTGGAATAATCTGAATTGACCTATCCCAAAGAAATTCCAATTATTTAATATGAATAATTCGGATTAATTAATGAATGTACTTTTATGTGTCGAATTCCTCGGTACAATATTCTTAGAACTAACCCCTCTGATATATAGAACAAAAGTTTTTGGTATACTGTGTCCTAAGTATTCTTTTCCTATCAACGAACTTTTCATAATAGAATCCTCATAATAAAATATGAGGATTCTATTATGAAAAGTAGAGTATTCTTGCAATAGGACTTACAACTTCTACCTATCTTATCAAAAATCCACAAAAAAATGGGTTTAGGCTTGGTAAATCATATTAATAAGGGCATAAAGGCTTTCATTCTAGAAATTTTGCTAAAATCCAAAATTCTTTGTATTTAATGATGAAATTATAGAAATTCTAATGGATAGATTGAAAGATTTTTTTTTATTTCAATGAGAAACTAATTAGAAAAAAAATGAGTTCTATATTGCAACTGAGAAAAAACAGTTCCAACTCTTTCAAGCTTTGTTTCTATTGGGCAAAGCAAGAGTTTATTGTTAAAAAAATCCCCAATGATACTACCAAACGAAGTCCATTTTAATGAAGATTCTAATGTTCCTAAATTCTATGGACTCTCCCAATCTCGACGATTTGCGAGAAAATAACTATTATTCTTTTAACTTCCCTATTATTTAAAGTTAGCCGCCATGGTGAAATTGGTAGACACGCTGCTCTTAGGAAGCAGTGCTCAAGCATCTCGGTTCGAGTCCGAGTGGCGGCATTCTCAAAAAAGAATACAATAGATTAGAAAATGGATTCAATTCGAAATTTCCAATTTTGTAATGGGACCTTCTCCTTATGCTATTTGCAACTTTAGAACATATACTAACTCATATCTCTTTCTCAACCATTTCAATTGTGATTACAATTCATTTGATAACCTTATTAGTTCGTGAACTTGGGGGATTACGTGATTCGTCAGAAAAAGGAATGATAGCTACTTTTTTCTCTATAACAGGATTCTTAGTTTCTCGTTGGGCTTCTTCGGGACATTTTCCATTAAGTAATTTATATGAGTCATTGATCTTCCTTTCATGGGCTCTGTATATTCTTCATACGATTCCTAAGATACAGAACTCTAAAAATGATTTAAGCACAATAACTACGCCAAGTACTATTTTAACGCAAGGCTTTGCCACGTCGGGTCTTTTAACTGAAATGCATCAATCCACAATACTAGTACCTGCTCTACAATCTCAGTGGTTAATGATGCATGTCAGTATGATGTTACTAAGCTATGCAACTCTTTTGTGCGGATCCTTATTATCCGCCGCTCTTCTAATCATTAAATTTCGAAAGAATTTCAATTTCTTTTTAGAAAAGAAAAAAAATGTTTTAAATAAAACATTTTTCTTTAGTGAGTTTAGTGAGATTGAATATTTCTATGTAAAAAGAAGTGCTTTAAAAAACACCTCTTTTCCTTCATTTCCAAATTATTACAAATATCAATTAATTGAGCGTTTGGATTCTTGGAGTTATCGTGTCATTAGCCTAGGGTTTACCCTTTTAACCATAGGTATTCTTTGTGGAGCAGTATGGGCTAATGAGGCGTGGGGATCCTATTGGAATTGGGATCCTAAGGAAACTTGGGCATTTATTACTTGGACCATATTCGCAATTTATTTACATAGTAGAACAAATCCAAATTGGAAGGGTACGAATTCCGCACTTGTAGCTTCGATAGGATTTCTTATAATTTGGATCTGCTATTTTGGTATCAATCTATTAGGAATAGGTTTACATAGTTATGGTGCATTTACATTACCATCTAAATGATTACATAACATAAAACCTTCGTGAAATGAAAGTTTTTCCATTTTTGTTTGATTTGAGAACCCTTGAACGCCTTCTCAAAGGGTTCTCAAAAATTCGAGATAGATCTAATTAGACTTTTTTACTTTTTTCTGAATTATTTGGTTTTTCCACTATGGAATATAGAGCGGACTATAAAAAAAAAATTATTTAGGATAATAATTGGATAAGAGAGCCTCTACCTTGTCAACCGATAGCGAGAGAACAAAATCTGGATAAATACCAATTCCTATTACTGGTAAAAAGATACAGATTAAAAGAAAGAGTTCTCGTGGTCCAGAATCCACCAAATTTGCGTTTGGAACATGAAATAGCTTGTATCCATAGAACATCTGGCGTAACATAGATAATAAAAAAATAGGAGTTAATATCATTCCAATTGCCATTACAAAAGTAATTAGCATTTTTGGTATTAACAGAAATTTTGGACTAGTAATTAGTCCAAAAAATACTACTAATTCTGCAACAAAACCGCTCATTCCTGGTAAGGCAAGAGAAGCCATTGAAAAGCTACTAAACATGGTAAAAATTTTCGGCATTGGGATAGATATCCCCCCCAGTTCTTCGAGATAAACAAGACGCATTCTATCACAAGCCGTTCCCGCCAAGAAAAAAAGTGTAGCACCAATAAATCCATGGGATAGTATTTGTAAAATAGCTCCATTGAGTCCAATGTTGGTTATGGAACCAATTCCTATAATTATGAAACCCATGTGAGATACGGAGGAGTAGGCTATTCTTTTTTTGAAATTTCGTTGACCAAGAGAAGTTGAAGCTGCATAGATTATTTGCATCGCTCCTATTATTACCAACCAGGGGGAAAATAGATAATGAGCATGAGGTAACAATTCCATATTGATCCGAATCAATCCGTATGCTCCCATCTTTAATAGGATTCCCGCTAAAAGCATACATGTACTGTAATGCGCTTCCCCATGGGTATCTGGTAACCACGTATGTAGGGGTATAATCGGCAATTTGACAGCATAAGCAATAAGGAAGCCAAAATAAAATAGTATTTCCAATGTTGCAGGGTATGATCGATTAATTAATCTTTCCAAATCTAATCTTGGTTCGTTGGAACCATATAAGCCCATACCTAGAACTCCGATTAAGAAAAAAATGGAACCGCCTGCAGTATACAAAATAAATTTTGTAGCTGAATACAGACGCCTCTTTCCCCCCCACATGGATAAAAGTAAGTAAACAGGAATTAATTCTAACTCCCACATGATAAAAAAAAGTAAAAGGTCTCGCGAAGAAAATAATCCTATTTGACCACTATACATTGCTAGCATCAGGAAATAGAATAATCGCGAATTCCGGGTAACTGGCCAAGCTGCTAAAGTAGCTAAAGTAGTGATAAATCCTGTCAATAAAATAGATCCTAATGAAAGTCCATCGATTCCCAATCTCCAGTGGAAATCAAAGACATCTATCCATTTAGAATCCTCCTTTAATTGGATTAAGGGATCCTCCAATTGGAAATGATAACAGAATGCATAAGTCATTAGAAGGAATTCTAATAAACAAATAGATATAGTATACCACCTAACGATTTTGTTTCCCCTATGAGGTAAAAAGAAAATTAATGAACCTGCAAATATCGGCAAAACAACAAGTATTGTTAACCAAGGAAAATAACTCATGATAAAGTGATAAAGAGAAGATACGTTTTGACCAGAAAAGCCCGTGCTCGAAATAAGCGAGCACAGGCTTCCTCGGTAAAGAGGAATCAGACGATTCAAGTGGAGTTTTTTTGTAACGTATCAATAAGATAGAGCCATGCTGCGGGTTGTTTCAGGCCCTAAATAAACGCGGACACTTAAAAAATCTGTTGGGCAGGCAGATTCGTATCTCTTACAACCCACACAATCTTCGGTTCTCGGCGCGGAAGCTATTTGCTTGGCTTTACACCCATCCCAGGGTATCATTTCTAATACATCTGTTGGACAAGCTCGTACACATTGAGTGCATCCTATACATGTATCATAAATTTTTACGGAATGTGACATTGGATCTATAAATTTTCCTTTTCAACATAAAAATTTTCGATCTGGTAAAAATGAAATTAGTACTATATGAGTCATATGTATTGTAGACACCAGATGAAGCAATGGTTTGTCCAAACTTCAACAAATAAATAAATAAAAAAATGCAATATATTTCTTAATCCGTTTGTGAGAAAGCGTGAAAAGAGCCAAGAGACTTGAATTTTTGGCTTCAACAATCATAATTATACGAATTGTACATACGAATTCGAATTAGCCAATTTATTGGCTATCGTCTTTTCAATATAAATTATTGCAATATTCAAATTGCAATATCAATGAATTGCAAAAATTCAATAAGTAAAAAAGAATACTATGTAATAACCTAATAAAAAATAGATATTATAAAATAATAAGAAAATAGTATTCGATTTCTATTCATCTTAATATTTGATATTATTATTATATGTGCGCCTTTGTTTAGATGATTTTATGTCTAATTATTCAAAAAATTAGATTGATTGATACGAGTTGATTTCTTGTTACGATGGATGGAAGAAAGAATGGATAGTCCAATAGCTGCTTCAGCAGCCGCATGGGCTATAACAAAAATTGCGAAAATGTCTCCTTTTAATTGGCGACTATCAAATAGATCAGAAAATGTTATGAGATTTAGATTAATTGAATTCAGTATAAGTTCAAGACATATTAAAGCTCTAACCATGTTTCGGCTTGTGATCAATCCATAGATACCAATCGAAAATAAATAGACACTAAAAAAAAGTACATGCTCAAACATCATTAACTAACTCCTTATCAATCTCGATTCATTTCAATATGAGGACAAGAATTGAACCGATTCCATTAATTAGAATAGAACAGTTACACAACAAAAGAGAAAAGAAGGTATTTGTTGGCAGTAGATGGGTTTTACTAAATCAAAATTGTGATTCTTTAGTTATTTATTTTAGATTTGAAATTCTAAGAATTTTGACTAATTCTAAGTATTTCTTATTGCCGAGCCATAGTAATTGCACCTATTAAAGAAACTAGAAGAATTATGGAAATGAGTTCAAACGGAAGATAAAAATCAGTTGCTAAACGAATTCTAATTTGTTGAACGTTATTTATGAGACCCTGTTCTACTATTTGGTTTGATCTTGTAGTCCAAAGAATTCCATACCATGACGTATCTGGGATAGTAGTCATTAGTGAAAAAAGAATAGTTATACAAACGAGTGAAGTGAACCCATCTCCAATAGTCCAATAATTCTTATTTTTAGACCATTCTGAGCCATTTACGAACATTACGGCAAATATGATCAAAACATTTATAGCTCCCACATAAATAAGAAGTTGTGCGACAGCTACAAAGTAGGAATTCAATAAAATATAGAATAAGGATATACAAACAAGAACTAATCCCAGCGAAAAGGCAGAATAAATTGGGTTGGTAAGTAATACTACTCCTAGACCTCCTAGTAGAAGAACAAATCCCCCAAATAGCACAAGAATCTCATGTATTGGTCCAGGTAAATCCATTATGGATAAGAAGAAATTAATAGTATAAAATTTTTCATGAACTGACTAAAACTAAAAGATTCAAGGAAGGAAAAAGGGATTAGGATATTTTTTTGTATATAAGTTGTATAGTTAGAAATCACATCACGAAAATCTACTCTCATTTTAAATCAGGAATAATTTGCAATAAGCAGTAGTTATTCGTTTTTCTTTATAGTTAATAAAAAACTATTGGATTTTTCTTTTTTGTTAGAAAAATCCTAGTAACTAATAATTAGTAACCGTTCTTGAATTCCAAGATTTTTCTTCGTCTATTTTACTTTGAGTCGAATTCCTAATTGTTTGAATTGTGTAATCTCCCATTATGGAGATTGGTAACCGACTCAAAGCAATTTGATTGTAATTCAATTCATGACGATCATAAGTAGAAAGTTCATATTCTTCAGTCATTGATAAACAGCTTGTCGGGCAGTACTCAACACAATTACCACAAAATATACAAACTCCGAAATCAATACTATAATTAAGCAATTGTTTCCTTTTAATATCCTTTTCAAATCTCCAATCCACAAGGGGTAGATCTATCGGGCATACGCGAACACATACTTCACAAGCAATACATTTATCAAATTCAAAGTGGATTCGCCCCCGGAAACGCTCCGATGTAATTGATTTTTCATAAGGGTAGTGAATCGTTATAGGTAAACGATTTGTGTGGGATAAGGTAATTATGAAACTTTGACCAATGTACCTTGCAGCGCGTATTGTTTGTTGACCATAACTCATGAACCCAGTTACCATAGGGAACATATTCTAAATATCTATGAAAAAGGTATGTTTCTTTCTCTTGTTTGAGAGAACTTTTGTGTTGAAAATATTCTTACTGTTATTGTATTATCTTATTTATAGTGAAACAAGTTGGGAAGAAGTTGTTAATAAGAGATTGCCCAGGGAAATAGGTAAAAGAAATTTCCATCCAAGATTTAATAACTGATCCATTCTCATCCTGGGTAAAGTCCATCTTATTGTGATAGAAATGAAGAGAAATAAATAAGCTTTAGTTAATGTAATAAAGATACCCATTGTCATTTCCAAAATTCCAACCATTTTATTCATTTGGAAAAATTCAAAAAAGGATATATAGGGAATAGAGAAATTCCACCCGCCTAAGTAGAGAACTGTTACAAATAAAGAGGAAACTAATAAATTTAGGTAAGAAACAAGATAAAATAAACCATATTTGATACCGGAATATTCGGTTTGATAACCTGCTACTAATTCTTCCTCTGCTTCTGGTAAATCAAAGGGTAATCTTTCACATTCTGCCAAAGAAGAAATTAGAAAAACCAGAAAACCTATAGGCTGACGCCAAAGATTCCATCCAAAAAAACCATATTTTGACTGTGCTTCAACTATATCAACTGTACTTGAACTGTTAGATAATCATAGTCGATGATAACATCACAGTTCCCACCGCTATTCCAAAACCGTACATGAAACCTTAGCTTCATACGGCTTCTCTATGATCAGAAAAAAGGAAAGGGTTGTTTCGTTTCGGTATTACCCCCCTGGGCATAGATAGAATTAGGTAAGATAAAATCGATTGGAAAGTCCTAAATTAGACCAAAGGAATTCCGTCTGCTAGAATAAGAAAAAGCGCTTCCGAATTGATCTCGTCCTTTATAATATAATGAAAATTTTTCTTTGTTCAGTAATAACTTAATCTTGGAATAAAACACTCGTTATAGCAATTAATAAATGAAAAGAATTAGGGATTAATTCATGAGGAATTCTGTATTAATATGAATAGAGGAAGGAAAGAATAAATAAATATCTTTTTTTTGTATTGCATTCCATATCTTTTGTCCTATTCTTCTTTCCCTGGGGAAGGGTACTTAAAAAGAAAAAAGGAATAAAGGATTAATTCGTTCTTGATAGCCATTTCTTTAACAAGTGAAAGGGAACATACTCTGGATCGGAATCCGAAGAAAGTACTACTTGATCATTTCCACCAATTTCAAGTCCTTATTATGATTCCTTTTATGAGGAAAAATCTCTAATGCCTTAGATTCCCTCATTACTAATCCTTTATGTACTTTAGTGTTCCTAACCCCTCACTAATTTTTGATGGATTCCCCTTATGATTCTAAGTTATAGTAATAACTCGGAATATTCTAGTAATGGAATTCCATATCGCGAATCCTTTATTCTTGCCCGCTTCAAGATATGATGACTAATCAAAAAATCTCAACCTTGGGGTAAAGAGTTTACACTACTTATGTTTACTTCAACTTTTTTCTTGTACGTAGGAAATGAGATTTTTTCTTTTTACTACAAATTAATAAGCTGTTTTGTTTCACTCATATAGCTATCTAGTTTAACTTACCAACCCGAATACAGAATAAGAAAAGGAAGATAAATATTCAATGGATTTTGGAGGAAAAAGATCCTATTTTAACGAATCACACGTAGAGATATTGCTAGCACACAAAAAGTTAATGGTATTTCATAACTAATAGATTGAGCAGCAGCTCGTAGACCGCCTGAAAAAGAATATTTATTATTTGAGCTATATCCTGCCATAAGAAGACCAATAGGAGCAATACTTGAAATGGCAATCCATAAAAAAACACCAATACTAAGATCGGCTAAAACAAAACGATATCCCAAAGGGATAACTAAAAAACTTAATAAAATTGATATGACTGCTATAGAAGGTCCAATGCTAAATAAAGGAATATCTCCTCGGGATGGCAGGATATCCTCCTTAAAAAGTAGCTTAGTTCCATCGGCTATAGCTTGAAGCAGTCCCAGGGGGCCAGCATATTCAGGACCAATACGTTGTTGTATCGATGCGGATATTTCTCTTTCTAACCACACAATTATGAGTACTTCTATTGTGATTCCCAGTAGGAGGGTCAAAATGGGTAGAATCCATATCAGTCCATAGACTTCTTTTAATAATTCCGATTTCGAAAAAGAATTGATAGTTTCTATCTCTACCCTATCTATTATCATTTCAACGATCAACTTCCCCCATAATGATATCTATACTACCTAATATCGTCATGATATCAGCCAATTTCATTTTTTTAACTAGTTGAGGAAGAATTTGCAAATTAATAAAACCGGGTGGACGGATTTTCCATCTCCAGGGGAAAAGACTATCATCTCCTACCAGATAAATTCCTAATTCACCTTTTGGAGCTTCCACTCTTACATAAAGCTCTTGCTTTGACAATTCAAAATTGGGCGAAGGTTTTTTACCAAGAAATCGATATTCAAAATCATTCCATTCGGAATTCTTTGTTTTCTTAAAGCGTCGGACTTCTAAATTCTCATAAGGGCCTCCAGGAATTTTCTCTACAGCCTGTTGAATAACTTTGATGGATTCCCTCATTTCACCCATTCGTACTAAATAGCGAGCTAATGAATCCCCTTCTTTTTGCCATTGGACTTTCCAATCGAATTGGTTGTAAGACTCATAAGGATCAACTTTACGAAGATCCCATTGTATTCCAGAAGCTCGTAACATCGGTCCCGATAAGCCCCAATTTACTGCTTCTTCTCCGCTAATAAAACCGACTCCTTCAACTCGTTCTAAAAAAACGGGATTCCGTGTAATAAGTTGTTGATATTCAACAACTCCTCGTAAAAAATAATCACAGAAATCTAAACATTTATCGACCCATCCATAAGGTAGATCGGCGGCTACCCCTCCGATGCGAAAGTAATTATGCATCATTCGCATACCTGTAGCAGCTTCAAATAGATCATATATCAATTCTCTCTCTCTAAAAATATAGAAAAAAGGAGTCTGTGCGCCTAGATCCGCCATAAAAGGTCCAAGCCATAACAAGTGAGAAGCTATACGGCTCAACTCTAACATAATTACCCTAATATAGCTGGCTCTTTGGGGTATTTGAATATTCTCCAAGAATTCTGGTGCATTTACCGTTATTGCTTCTGTAAACATAGTAGCTAAATAATCCCAACGTGTTACATAAGGTAAGTATTGTATAATAGTTCGGTTTTCCGCGATTTTTTCCATTCCTCTGTGTAAATAGCCTAATATGGGTTCACAATCAATAACATCTTCACCATCGAGAGTAACGATCAGTCGAAGAACACCATGCATTGATGGGTGCTGAGGGCCCATATTGACTATCATGAGATCTTTTCTTGTAAGCGGTAGACTCATATCCTTTCTTCCTTAATTCATTATTCCATGAAAATGGATTATTCCATGAATTCCTCAAAACGAGGCTCATCAAAATGAAAAATCTAAGACTACTATAAGACTACTAATAAAATAAGAAACAAATTCGAACGATTAAATTACTTCTCCCGAATATCCAACTGACTGATTAATTTCTT